CAAATCTTATGAATTCGGGTCGATTGGATCGAGTGAAAAATCCTATTGTTTTGGTTGTGGACTCAAGGGTTCAGGTTCAAACATGTTCTTTGAAGAAATATATGAGTTCTATTATAATAGAAAAAAATATGTTTTTTTTATTCCATTTAAGTAAATCGAGAAAAGGAAAAACATAATAAGAAATGACACTCCTATCATAGGAATAGCCTTGTTGCTGCTTCAATAACAAGCATTTTCGTTTTCAAATCAAATAAATCATTTGATCTATGATTCATTGGAACAAGGAATGGCCTGGCTAGGTACTGGCCAGGCCGGGGGAATAAAAGAAAGAACTTTTCGGACGAAATCAAAGAGGTACTCTTTCTATTGGAGATATCTGTTTCGAATCATTATCTAAAGGGAATTGATGATTGATCAAATTCGTCTATATTTATAGAATAAAGAAAGATAAGGAAAAACTTTTATCAACCTTTACTTCACGCGTCACATATGAATTATCCTTTTAAAATTGGGAGAGATGGCTGAGTGGACTAAAGCGGCGGATTGCTAATCCGTTGTACGAATTATTTGTACCGAGGGTTCGAATCCCCCTCTCTCCGTTTCTTCTGATCACTTGATATTTCCCTTTCGAATTCGAAAAAATCTCTAACCCCCTTTCTCATAGTTAAATGTATGGAATGGAGAAAAAAAATCCTAAGAAAATTCAGAAATCGAGCAAGGAAAAACCCCTGATTTTTTTATTCATCACGTCCAGGATTACGTCCTGGATCATTAGATAGGAATCCGAAGATGAAGAGAGAAACAAAGAATATCACTACTGTGTAAACGAAGAGTTTGAGAGTAAGCATTACACAATCTCCAAGATCATTTTGGGGGAAATAGGGGAATAGATTCTCCATTTTTGTACCACATATTCCGTTTTGACAACAAGAAAAGAGGCGGTTTCTAGAAAACATAAGGAATTTGCAGGAATGAATTTGTAATAAGATTCTGATTCTTTCGTTAACAAAACGATCTCTCATACCTACAATTAGGTATTGTAGGGACCATACATAGGGTCTTCGACCCCCAGAAGGAATGAAGAAATGAGGTGATTCCGATTCATCTCGGTTATCCAAAAGAATTTCCATGTTTGAGTCGAGGGTTCATTATCTGATCTTATCAATTCTTAAGAATAGCATTTTTTTTATCGAATAAATCATGAATGTTTCTAAGACAGTATTAAAGATCTCATCGAAAACTTACAGCAGCTTGCCAAACAAGGGCTAAGAGAAAAAAGAGCACAGGTATGACTGGCATAACATCTACGATTGGATTGAAAAAAGCATAAGCTTCGGGCAATTTGGCGAAGAAAAAGCTACTCGAATGAAGGGCAGAATTAAGACAGATCAAACTAAAGATATTAAGCATAACAAACATTTTGTTCTTGGAGAAAATTTCATTATTATTGGGTTATTGATATAAGGGGAAAATGAAGAAAGAAGGGAAAGTAGGCCGCAAAATCTTTCTTTTTCTTTGAACTCCCTCAATCAAAAATCCTTCAATTCTCAAATGAGAATAGAAGGAATCATACCTTACATACAATATCTTAATTGAATTATATGTAATGATCAATAAATTCATTTTGATTCTACATCTACATGTGTAGAATCATAGCAACAACCAATTCAATAGATATTGGGGCTGGAATTGACGAACAACCAATACCGATATTAGTGTTTATCGGTGTCGAATAGAAATCAAAATGGGGCGTGGCCAAGTGGTAAGGCAGCGGGTTTTGGTCCCGTTACTCGGAGGTTCGAATCCTTCCGTCCCAGACCAATTCTATCATAACAAAGATTGTTCTTTTTAACAATCTTCTGTTTAAGGGTGTAATGTTGGATACAATGTGATCCAATCTTTCTTTGTGATTTCTAATGATTCTTCTATAGAATCATATCTTCCCTTTCGATTTTGTTTCTCACAAACAAACGGATCGAGTATCAATGACATGTGGATGGAAATAAATATCTTTTTTGATATAGGTAGGATGGGAACAAAGATCAAAGTGAAATTCAAAAAAAAAACTGGGTGGGCCATTCAGCGTATGTTCGCCCCCTCGCCCATATTCATATTGAAGGTTAGTTAGTCATTTGGATAAACTTTATGCCCCATATCTATGATATTTGGATTCTCACATGATGCATTCTGAGTCGAAATGCGAAATAAAAGAGAAGTCTCTACCTTCCCTAAAGTAAATATAAATAAAGATAGGGTAGACAAAATGACTAATTCTATGTGGATCCTGAATCCTAAAAAACGGGGGGGTTCTTGGTATTAATTCCATCGCTGGAATTAAAGCTCCTGAGACTGGGGTGGGACAAAATCAAACAAAATAGTAATAACGAATTGATATGAACCCATTTTGCTTTGTACTTATACAAGACAGGATAGCATCCCATAAGAAGATCCTTTTAAATTGGCTTTGGGTATGATTCATGATCCCCATGGAATTCGTGTCGATATGAGTTAATCCGCAAAGGAAAGGAAGGTATCAATTTCAAGACCCTTGTCATCCGGATCTTATTAACAAACAAGAAAATTCAATACGGAACAGATTATTTTCTTTGGACCTAATTTCTTTTATTTTGTATTTGATTTGGCTCCAATGAATAATTGGAAATCAATGTAGCGATCAATTGGGGGAGGGGGGAGATTCATACATTCACTTTACTTTATGGAAAGATTCCTGAATCTGAAGTAAGGAAAAATCGGTAGAAAACGAACCATGCCTATATGTATTGTTATTGTTCTATTTCAGTGATCAGTGACACCAGTGTTTCAGTTTTGGCGAAAAAGATCTGCGATCCCTTAAATACCCACGATTATCCCCGGTAACACTTGTTTGGTGTATCTGATGAATACGATAAAATCAGATGAAAGAATACCTGAAAGAATACCGACCTTCATCTTTTCTTTCATGAGCCCCTTCTATCCATCCCCAAGAAAACAAAACAATTGGATTTGTTTCTTGACCCATTTATCTGGTTTAAATTATTGATGATTCAATCGGAAAGGAAACATAGAGGTCTCTTATGATGATCAAATTCGCGTCTGATTTAATTAATCAGATATCTGCTAAACATTTTTAGATCCTCGTTGTACCGACTTGTTGATGGATTTAGAGATTCAATTCAGTCTTTACTGGAAAACTTATTTCCAGTAATGATGTCGAAGTAGGAAATTCTTGAAATTGTTTTTTATGATTCCTTATAAATTCTTTCTACTCGAAGAAGTGTGACAGTGGTGAATCTATCCTATCGAGTCACTTGCGATCTTTCCCGGTCATTGGAATAGCTTATTTGGTTAATGACTCATTCTGTTCCGGTATCGGTAATCTAATTAAAGACCCTTCTTTAGTTTTAGTTGTTTGAGAAAGAATTGGATCTTTCATGATTCATCATCCCTAACAATCTGTTGAAGATGTAAAGAAGTGTTAAGCAACGCATTTCTTCGGGTTTTTTATAAATGTGTTTCATTCTTCTAATAAAATATGGGGTTAAATTATATTCTTGCTGAGACTTCTCCAGATCCATATATGAAAATGAAAGTATGGAGGACTTCATATACTATATACCGATTGAGCCAATGACTATTCATGATTCCATATTGAATCAATTCCATACCGGTCCAAAATTAGAGGAATGTTATGGTAAAACTTCGTTTGAAACGATGTGGTAGAAAGCAACGTGCGACTTGAAGGACATTATTGGCTGTGGATTCTTGTACCCACCATTTTATATATCAAAGAAGATGCTCTCGGCTCGACATAGTTTGTTCTATTCCACTAGGACCCCAATTTTGGGGTTGTAATAAAATAATATAATTATAATATAGCACATGATGGAGCTCGAGCATAAAGAATTGGTTCATTTAGCAGAGAGAAGGATCTAGGGTTAATGCCAATCAATAAGTTGGAACAACTTCGTAAGTATATCTTCGGTATAGAAATTGAAAGGATCAAGTTCGAACAAGTAAAAAAAAAAAAAAGTAAAATGAATTTGTCGAAATAGTTTTACCAATTCCGATCAAAAGTGTATCACAGGGGAATCAATCGTTTCCATAGAACGAAATAACAAAAGGTATGTTGCTACCATTTTGAAACAATTAAGGATCACCGAAGTAATGTCTAAACCCAAGGATTCAAAGCAAAGATAAAATAAAGGATACCGGAACAAGGAAACACCGTTTTCAATTGTCTCAACAACTAGATCAGAATGGGGAAGAAATAAAATCGACTCTAGGCGAGACAAACAAAAGAGGTTAGAGACGGCTCAATAAATGTCTAAGGATTTCCCTTCGAGCTCTTTGAGAATTACCCAACTTGAGTTATGAGTACGAATGAGATTTCTTTTTTTTTTTTTTTTCAGGAAGGAAGAACAAAAAAAAATGACTCAAATCATAGTCTAATTGATGATTTTGTGGATCTATTTGCCACTACAATACATAAATTCGAATCATTCTTTTTCGAGCCGTACGAGGAGAAAACCTCTTATACGTTTCTAGGGGGGGTTGTTCATTTATGTCTATCCCAATGAGTCATCTATCGAATCGTTGCAATTGATGTTCGATCCCGAAGAGAGGGAAGAGATCTTCGTAAAGTGGGTTTTTACGATCCGATAAAGAACCAAACTTATTCAAATGTTTCCGCTATTCTATATTTCCTTGAAAAAGGCGCTCAACCTACAGGAACTGTTCATGATATTTCAAAGAAGGCGGAGGTATTTAAGGAATTTCGAATTAATCAAATGAAATTAATGAAATAAAAAAAAAGGGGGGGGGGGGTGCCCAGTATCTAGCTTTGTCTAATTGTTTCTCCACCATTCCTTATTTTTTTTCTCTATTCTCTATTCATTGTTGCTCTCACATGACCCCGTATCATAGAACTATAAAAAAAAGTATCTTCTCTTGATATGAGACAGATAGAAAAAAGATTGAGTGAATAGATGAAATAACTGGGAAATTATGGGATTACCATCAATCAGATGGTTTTTGTTGGGACTCCACCAACAAACAAAAGGTCAATCTTGCTTATTATACCTCTATTGAATAAATATTGAATAAACCCGACATTTTTTTCCTACCGGAATTCCTTATTTATTTCCCCACTCATACTTCATCCCTTATCTATGTTGTAGTGTCACTCCAACACAAGTCCTTGTTTTATTTATTGAATTGGTTTTCTCAACATTCAATTCATATTGACAATGGTGTATCGAACAAATATAATTTGATCGTGGATAAATAGATCTATTTATCCACATTTCATAAGTTTGTTTCTTTATTTCACTCAAACGATGGGTTCGTCAATTTCGTTGTGACATCAAGAAGTATCTTAGTTAATATAATTAAAAAAAAAAATAGAGTATGGGTAGTCTATCAATTTTTACATCTATTTAGATTTTCTCTATAATTTATCCCAGAATCTGTTGTATTTTCATCTGATCTCTGTTCATTTTTATGTTCACAATTGATCATCAAATCTTTCTTTTTGATCTGTTGCTAGTTCAATGTTTTGACGAGGTCGGGCAATCGAATCTCTTTATTTATTTTTTATTCCGATCGTATCTACACACCCTATTTATATGGGTTGCTAACTCAACGGTAGAGTACTCGGCTTTTAAGTGCGGCTATGGTCTTTTACACATTTTGATGAAGCAACGGATTCGTCCATACCATTGGTAGAGTTTGTAAGACCACGACTGATCCTGAAAGGGAATGAAAGGAAAAAACAGCATGTCGTATCAATGGAGAACTCTTAGAATACTTCATCCTTAACGGATCGATACAAAATCTTGTTTTGATTCTTTTCTTGGAAAGGGGTCAAACCAATTCAAGTTGGGTCGAGTGAATAAATGGATAGAGCCCTATAGCTCCAATTATAGGGAAACCAAAAGCAACGAGCTTCTGTTTGTTCTTAATTCGAATGATTACCCGATCTAATTAGACGTTAAAAATAGATTAGTGCCTGATGTGGGAAAGGGTTCTCTTGTGAGTGGATCATCAATTCCTTTTTTTTTCATGAATCCTAACTATTCTCTATTATGTTCTCTATTATGTAGTGGAGACGAATGTGTAGAAGAAACGGTATACTGATCAAAATTCATTATTCCAAAGTCAAAAGAGTGATCGGGTTGTAAAAATAAAGGATTTCTAACCATCTCTTGTAACTATAACGAACATAAATAAATTGGATGGAAATAGGATCCGTTGATTGTCCTTTCTGGCTCCGGGGTATCTATTCTTTTCTTACTATATACCTTGTTCTGACCGTATCGTACTATGTATTATTTGATAACTCAAGAAATCTCCCATATTGGTTCAAGTGTAATTTCAAATGGAAATGGAGGAACTACAAGGATATTTAGAAATGGATGGATTTCGGCAACAATACTTCCTATATCCGTTTCTATTTCAGGAATATATCTACGCGCTTGCTCATGGTCATGCTTTAAATGGATCGATTCTTTATGAACCGGTGGAAAATTTAGATCATGACAATAAATCCAGTTCACTAATTGTGAAACGTTTAATTACTCGAATGCATCAACAGAATCGTTTGATTATTTCGGTTAATGATTCTAATCAAAATCGATTCGTTGGGCACAACAATCATTTTGATTCTCAAATGATATCGGAGGGTTTTGCAGTCGTTGTGGAAATTCCATTCTCGCTGCGATTGGTATCTTCCCTAGAAGAAAAAGAAATAGCAAAATCTCATAATTTACGATCTATTCATTCAATATTTCCCTTTTTCGAGGACAAGTTATCACATTTAAATCATGTGTCAGATATACTAATACCCCACCCCATCCATCTGGAAATCTTGGTTCAAACCCTTCACTCTTGGATACAAGATACTCCTTCGTTGCATTTATTGCGATTCTCTCTCTACGAGTATTGGAATTCAAATAGTCTCATTACTCCAAAAAATTCCATTTCCCTTTTTTCAAAAGAGAATCAAAGATTCTTCTTGTTCCTCTCTAATTCTCATGTATATGAATGTGAATTCATATTCATTTTTCTCCGTAAACAACCCTTTCATTTACGATCAAAATCTTTTGGATCCTTTCTTGAGCGAACACATTTCTATGCAAAAATAGAATATCTTGTAGTAGTGCTTTGTAACGATTTTCAGAAAACCCTATGGTTGTTCAAAGACCCTTTTATGCATTATGTCAGATATCAAGGAAAATCGATTCTGGCTTCAAGGGGGGCTCGTCTTCTGATAAAGAAATGGAAATTTCACCTTGTCAACTTTTGGCAATGTCATTTTGACTTGTGGTCTCAACCGGCCAGGATCCATATAAAGCAATTATATAATCATCCCTTCTATTTTCTGGGCTATCTTTCAAGTGTACGACTAAACTCTTCGGTGATAAGGAGTCAAATGCTAGAGAATTCGTTTCGAATAGATACTGCTATTAAGAAATTCGAGACCGTAGTCCCAATTATTCCTCT